TTAAAGAATAGAGTTTCATTTCGAAAAGCAATGAAAAAGGCTATTGAATTAACTGAACAGGCAGGTACAAAAGGAATTCAAGTACAAATTGCAGGGCGTATTGACGGAAAAGAAATTGCGCGTGTCGAATGGATCAGAGAGGGCAGGGTTCCTCTACAAACCATTCGAGCTAAAATAGATTATTGTTCCTATACAGTTCGAACTATCTATGGGGTATTAGGCATAAAAATTTGGATATTTGTAGACGAGGAAGAATAAACCTTTACTTGATTTACTTGACTTGTCTTTATGTTCTATCGGCAATAAAAAAAGCAAAAAATGACAAACTCTTTCATTGTTTTTCTGTTAAATACAAACAAAAATGGGCAATTTTATAAGGTTGAATAAAAATTCGATTAATTTTTTGATATTGAGATAATTGCTATGCTTAGTGTGTGACTCGTTGGTTTTTTAGGGTTAGGATTCAAAAAACCGGACCTGCCCACACATAGTATGAACTAATAACTATAGAACTGATAACCAACCCATCGCTTCATATTATCTAGATCTAAAGAACCGGTCATGGTATGATATATTGGTTATATCATTGTAGCAACGGAAAATTTTTTGCAAAAAAAAAAAAAGAAAAACCAATCTGATTATAAGTTGTGAAGCAATAACAATAAAAATGCAGATAAATGGAAGGATGAGAGAAAGAGAGAAAAAGAATATGAATGCTATATGATTCCAATATGTAAGGTCTATGAGCAATCTTATAAAGGATAGTGTACTAAAGCATCAATACTAATTTGATTAATCTATAATTAGATGAATTTGTAATTAGATGAATTTGTTGATAGAACAAAAAAATCAAGAGCCCTGAGTCAATAAAGACTGAGAAAATTGACTCAAGAACACATTTCATTTTGATTAGGAGCTCCATTGTCAAATTCAGGCCTAACCATTAATCGAGAAGCGATGGGAACGACGGAACCTGTGGATGCATAAGATAAGATTCTATTGAAAACGAATCCTAATGATTCACTGGGTAGGATGGCGGAACAAACCCGGGATCAATCCACTTTTATTCTGAAAGAGAGGTCATGTCATGGGATAACCCTACAACTGAAATAGATATTGAAAGAGTAAATATTCGCCCGCGAAAGTTTTGATTTTATTGAATTTCTAAATTTTGGTCGATCGATCCGATATGATCATAAAAAAGACAAACCAAAATAAAGACTCGTTATAACAAAATTACATTATATTATCTATAACAGTATATTATAACATTATATCTATACCATTCTCTCTAACTAATCTATAAAATAATTATCTATAACTATAAATAGAAAAATAGAATATATGTTTAATTAATTATATAAACTATTAAAACAAGATATATAAATTTCTAATAGATTAGATAAAATCTCAACGAATCCCATGATTCAGCATATTATATTATTCATTAAATACATGTATATTATTTTATTTTGTTTCATTTGCGAGGAGCTGGATGAGAAGAAACTCTCATGTCCGGTTCTGTAGTAGAGATGGAATGAATTGAGAAACAACCATCAACTATAACCCCAAAAGAACCAGATTCCGTAAACAACATAGAGGAAGAATGAAAGGAATATCTTATAGAGGTAATCGTATTTGCTTCGGTAGATATGCTCTTCAGGCACTTGAACCCGCGTGGATCACATCTAGACAAATAGAAGCAGGGCGCCGAGCAATGACACGAAATGTGCGCCGCGGTGGAAAAATATGGGTACGTATATTTCCAGACAAACCAGTTACAGTAAGACCTGCAGAAACGCGTATGGGTTCAGGGAAAGGATCTCCTGAATATTGGGTAGCTATCGTTAAACCGGGTAGAATAGTTTATGAAATAGGCGGAGTAGCAGAAAATGTAGCCAGAAAGGCTATTTCAATAGCGGCATCAAAAATGCCTATACGAACTCAATTCATCGTCTCAGGATAGGAATGTAGAACCAAAGGAAAGAGGTCTTTGGAATGAAAAAAAAAAACAATTGTAGGTTTCTTTTTTTATTGAAAAACAATATTTCTTTTTTTTTTTACTTTGCCCCTTTGCATCAAAAGAGCAAATTCAAAAAAAAAAATGATATGATTCAACCTCAAACCCATTTAAATGTAGCGGACAACAGCGGGGCCCGAGAATTGATGTGTATTCGAATCATAGGAGCTAGTAATCGACGATATGCTCATATTGGTGATGTTATTGTTGCTGTAATCAAGGAAGCAATACCAAATACACCTTTAGAAAAATCTGAAGTGATCAGAGCTGTAATTGTACGTACTTGTAAAGAACTCAAACGTGACAACGGTATGATACTACGATATGATGACAATGCTGCGGTTGTTATTGATCAAGAAGGAAATCCCAAAGGAACTAGAATTTTTGGTGCGATCGCACGGGAATTGAGACAGTTAAATTTTACTAAAATAGTTTCATTAGCACCCGAGGTACTATAAGTATAATAAAAAGTATAATAAAGATGAGACTCTAATATAGTTATAGCATTTGAATAAATTAGTAATAAAATAGATAAAATGAATTAGTAGATTTTTCTCACGCATATATCTTTAACAATTTATAAAATATATATATGAAAAAAAAAGCATGTTGATTATATCAAAATTCGGGGGCAACAATAATTTTTGTTTATCATGGGTAAAGACACTATTGCTGATATAATAACTTCTATACGCAATGCTGACATGAATAGAAAAGGAACGGTTCGAATACCATCCACTAACATCACCGAAAACCTTGTTAAAATACTGTTAAGAGAAGGTTTTATTGAAAACGTGAGGAAACATCAGGAAAGCAACAAATCTTTTTTGGTTTTAACCCTACGACATAGAAGGAATAGGAAAGGGCCATATAAAACAGTTTTAAATTTAAAACGAATCAGTCGACCCGGTCTACGAATCTATTCGAACTATCAACGAATTCCTAGAATTTTAGGCGGGATGGGAATTGTAATTCTTTCTACTTCTCGGGGTATAATAACGGACCGAGAAGCCCGACTAGAAGGAATTGGCGGAGAAATTTTATGTTATATATGGTAAGTTTTCTTATCTTATATCCAACTTAGATATGAAACTTTCCTATTTAGTTTATTTGTGAAAAAAAAAGAAAGGGCGGGTTTATTTTCTAATATCACTCTCCTCCTACATTCGTTAATACTTCAAAGAGATTTTACCTGAAATAAAAAAAATGGATTCATGGAAGTTTAATTATTGAATCGCTTCCGAATGGTATACTTAAGATTCGGTTAGATAATAAAGATCGAATTCTGGGTTATGTTATGGTTCAGGAAAGATTCGGCGTAATTTTATACGTATACTACTGGAATATAGAGTAAAAATGAAAATAAGTTGTTATGATTCAACCAAAGGACATATAATTTATAGACTCTGAAACAAGGATTCAAACGATTAGTTTCTTTTTTTTTTTTTCAACTTCAATATTCCTTTCAATTCGAAAGTTAAAAATTTCAAGAAACTTATTTTCTTCCAATAAAAAAATTAGAAATTAAGTTAAGGAATGATAAATATGAAAATAAGGGCCTCTGTTCGTAAAATTTGTGAAAAATGTCGACTGATCCGTAGACGAGGACGAATTATAGTAATTTGTTCCAACCCAAGACATAAACAAAGACAAGGATAATCTTTCTAAAATAAAAGAGACTCTCTAAGGGAACGGATATACAAATAAAAAAAAAAAGATCCGTTTTGACATAAAATGGATATATCCATATATCTCTGACTTATATTTATTAGATGATAAAATATGGCAAAACCTGTACCAAGAATTGGTTCACGTAGGAATGGGCGTATTGGTTTACGTAAGAGTGCGCGTAGAATACCAAAAGGGGTTATTCATGTTCAAGCAAGTTTCAACAATACTATTGTGACTGTCACAGATGTACGAGGTCGAGTAATTTCTTGGTCCTCCGCTGGTACTTGTGGATTCAAGGGCACAAGAAGAGGGACACCCTTTGCCGCCCAAACCGCAGCAGGAAATGCTATTCGGACAGTAGTGGATCAAGGTATGCAACGAGCAGAAGTCATGATAAAAGGCCCCGGTCTCGGAAGAGATGCGGCATTAAGAGCGATTCGTAGAAGTGGTATAATATTAAGTTTCATACGAGATGTAACCCCTATGCCACATAATGGATGTAGGCCCCCTAAAAAAAGACGTGTGTAAAAATAAACAAAACATTTCAAGAGAAATAAATAATTTATTTGATCAAATAATAATATTACTATGGTTCGAGAGAAAGTAAGAGTATCGACTCGGACACTACAATGGAAGTGTGTTGAATCAAGAGTAGATAGTAAGCGTCTATATTATGGACGCTTTATTCTGTCTCCACTTATGAAAGGTCAAGCAGATACAATAGGCATTGCAATGCGAAGAGCTTTGCTTGGAGAAATAGAAGGAACATGTATCACACGCGCAAAATCTGAGAAAATACCACATGAATATTCGACCATAGTAGGTATTCAAGAATCAGCACATGAAATTTTAATGAATTTAAAAGAAATTGTATTGAGAAGTAATCTGTATGGAATTCGTGGCGCGTCTATTTGTGTCAAGGGTCCCCGATCTGTAACTGCTCAAGACATCATCTTACCAACTTCTGTGGAAATTGTTGATAATACGCAGCATATAGCTAACCTAACGGAACCAATTCACTTGTGTATTGACTTACAAATCGAGAGAAATCGCGGATATCATATAAAAACACCAAATAACTCTCAAGACGGAAGTTATCCTATAGACGCTATATTCATGCCTGTTCGAAATGCAAATCATAGTATTCATTCTTATGTAAATGGGAATGAAAAAGAAGAGATACTTTTTCTTGAAATATGGACAAATGGAAGTTTAACTCCTAAAGAAGCACTTCATGAAGCCTCACGGAATTTAATTGAGTTATTTATTCCTTTTTTACATGCGGAAGAAGAAAAATTACATTTAGAAA